GAAGCAGGTCGACGAGCAATGACACGAAATGCACGCCGTGGTGGAAAAATATGGGTCCGTATATTTCCAGACAAACCAGTTACAGTAAGACCTGCTGAAACACGTATGGGTTCGGGGAAAGGATCCCCTGAATATTGGGTAGCTGTTGTTAAACCGGGGCGAATACTATATGAAATGGGTGGAGTAACCGAAAATATAGCTAGAAGGGCTATTTTAATAGCAGCATCTAAAATGCCTATACGAACTCAATTTATTATTTCGGGATAAAAATGTAGAACCGACAGAGATGAATCTTAGGGATAAAACAAAAACGCAGGTTTCTTTTTTTGGACAAACAATATTTCTTTTATTTTCTTCATCCTTTGCATTGGAAGAATAAACAAAAAATTTGATATGATTCAACCTCAGACCCATTTAAATGTAGCGGATAACAGCGGGGCTCGAGAATTGATGTGTATTCGAATCATAGGAGCTAGTAATCGTCGATATGCTCATATTGGTGACGTTATTGTTGCTGTGATTAAAGAAGCAGTACCAAATATGCCCCTAGAAAAATCAGAAGTAGTGAGAGCTGTAATTGTTCGTACCTGTAAAGAACTAAAACGTGACAGCGGTATGATAATACGATATGATGACAATGCTGCAGTTGTGATTGATCAAGAAGGAAATCCAAAAGGAACTCGAATTTTTGGGGCAATCCCCCGTGAATTGAGAAAATTGAATTTTACTAAAATAGTTTCATTAGCTCCCGAGGTATTATAAAATAAAATGAGATCGTGATATCTTTGGGGTATTTGAAAGAAATAGATTAAGAACTAGATTAATTCGTAGATTGTGTCTCACGCATATACCTTGCAAAATTCCTATTCATAAATCAATAAAAAAAAAAGAAAAACATGTTGATTATATCCAATTTTGAGACACCAATAATTTTAGTTCATCATGGGTAGAGACACTATTGCTGAGATAATAACCTCTATACGAAATGCTGATATGGATAGAAAAAGAGTTGTTCGCATAGCATCTACTAATATTACCGAAAATATTGTTAAAATACTTTTCCGAGAGGGTTTTATCGAAAACGTCAGAAAACATCGAGAAAAAAACAAATATTTTTTGGTTTTAACCCTTCGACATAGAAGGAATGGGAAAAGACCCTATAGAAATTTTTTAAATTTAAAACGGATCAGTAGACCCGGTTTACGAATCTATTCTAACTCTCAACGAATTCCTAGAATTTTAGGTGGGATGGGAATTGTAATTCTTTCTACTTCTCAGGGTATAATGACAGACCGGGAGGCTCGACTAGAACGAATCGGTGGAGAAATTTTGTGTTATATATGGTAATCCATTTAATATCCAAATGGGATCCGAAACCTCTTCCTATTTGTAAAAAAAAAAAGAAAGGGGGTGAGTTGTCTAATATCGTCTTTCCTCCATTAATTGATACTTCAGGGGGGCTTTACCTGAAATGAAAGAACAAAAATGGATTCATGAAGGTTTAATTACTGAATCGCTTCCCAATGGCATGTTCCGAGTTCGGTTAGATAATGAAGATCTGATTCTAGGTTACGTTTCAGGAAAGATCCGACGTAGTTTTATACGGATACTGCCAGGAGATAAAGTCAAAATTGAAGTAAGTCGTTATGATTCAACCAGAGGACGTATAATTTATCGACTCCGAAACAAGGATTCGAAAGATTAGGTCATTTTTATTCGATACGATTCGAGATGCAAAATTTCAAGAAACTTATTTTCTACCAAAAAAGAATTAAGATAAGGAATGACAAATATGAAAATAAGAGCTTCCGTTCGAAAAATTTGTGAAAAATGTCGACTAATCCGTAGGCGGGGGCGCATTATAGTAATTTGTTCCAACCCGAGACATAAACAAAGACAAGGATAATCAGACCCGCTAAAGGGCTCAATGTACAAATAAGAAATCTGTTTTGACATAAAATGGATATATCCATATATTTCTGACTCATATTTATGAGATGATACAATATGGCAAAAGCTATACCGAGAACTGGTTCACGTAGGAATGTACGTATTGGTTCACGTAAGAGTGCACGTAGAATACCAAAGGGAGTTATTCATGTTCAAGCAAGTTTCAATAATACCATAGTCACAGTTACAGATGTGCGGGGGCGGGTGGTTTCCTGGTCCTCGGCCGGTACTTGTGGATTCAAGGGTACGAGAAGAGGGACACCCTTTGCTGCTCAAACTGCTGCAGCAAATGCTATTCGTACAGTAGTTGATCAAGGTATGCAACGAGCAGAAGTCATGATAAAAGGTCCCGGTCTCGGAAGAGACGCAGCATTACGAGCTATTCGTAGAAGTGGTATACTATTAACTTTCGTACGGGATGTAACCCCTATGCCACATAATGGCTGTAGACCTCCGAAAAAAAGACGTGTGTAGAAAGTGAAGAATTTTCAATAGAAACAAGAGAAATAAATAATTCAATCAAAAAAAAATAATATTACTATGGTTCGAG